GCTCAAGTAGTTACACCAAATTAAAGCAAAGGGTTTTCACTTTCAAATTCTATAAAACCTCTAATCTAAAATAAAAAAGGTTTACTCTTTACTCAAGTTCTCAATAAATACCAATCGACATTTCATTGACGCATTATTTTTTTTTATTTTCTTAATTATTTATCCAATTCTCAATTAAGACAGAAAAGAAATGTAAAATTCTTGAGTAGTCTACCCCCCTTCGAATGGGGAATCTCCTAAAATGGATTAATTAAATAAAGGAGTATCCTTAAATTCATAAGAGATTTACTTGTCTATGTATCATTCCATTCGATCTTTTAGGTCCAAACGTCGCCTCGATGGTTATGTCAGGATGTCCTTATTAAGCCTATATGCGATGTATAGACTTCTGCAACCACGATATATATTTACTTATTTGAACATAATTTCAGTTCTTTCTAAAAAAGATGGAATAGTTAATTCTACAAAAAAAGAAATCTTTTTTTTTACTGAATCTACCATAGACCAATTCCCTTTTTATTTGGGAGTATTGAATACATCCAGAATTCTGAGCTTCATCTTACTCATCCCAAGAGACATGTCAGATTCAGGGCATCCCAATTAAATTAAATGGAATGACAGTTTCTCATTCGGAATCTGTACAATAAAAATTTGGATCAAATCACACATCGCAGTATACTAGACTTTCTAATTCCTTTAGAGGTTTATCTAAAAGATTCGCGATATAACTAGGAAGACGTTTTAAATACCACACATGAGTTACTAGGCATGCCAGTTTTATATAGCCCATTTGATATCTACGTATCCGAGAATCAATAAATTCTACTCCGCATTGTTCACAAAATTTTGGGTCGTCCTTTTTATCTCTGATTACTCGAAAATTTCCACAAGCACAAATCCCACTTTTTATAGGCCCAAAAATTCTTTCACAAAATAATCCATCTTTTTCGGGTTTATTGGTTTTATAATGAAAAGTATAGGGTTTTGTTACCTCCCCCACTATCTCCCCATTAGGTAGGATTTTTTTTGCCCAAGCACTTATTTGTTGAGGGGAAACTGATCCAATTCGGAGTTGTTGATGTTTATACTGATCAATCATAGAATAAAAATTCTGATTCAGTCCAATTAAGCTTCCTTCCTATGAATCCGGAAGTTCTTCTCAGATACAAGGAAATGATTCAGTTCCATAACTAAAGATCGTAATTCTCGAACGAGCAGTCGAAAAGATTCTGGAGCATCCGTAGGTTTAGGTATTATTCCTCCAATGATCGTAGTCCCGAGTACTTCTTGGCGAGTTTTAATATGATCAGATTTATAAGTAAGCATCTCTTGTAAAATATGAGCAACACCAAATCCCTCCAAAGCCCAAACCTCCATTTCGCCTACCCGCTGTCCTCCCTGTTTGGCCCTTCCTCTAAGTGGTTGTTGCGTAACAAGTGCATAATGTCCACTGGAACGTCCATGTATTTTATCATCAACTTGATGAATTAATTTCAAGATATAAGACTTTCCCATTATAGCAGGCTGTTTAAAAGAATTCCCTGTTCTTCCATCAAATATTCTGCTTTTTCCAGGATACTCGGGTTCAAATATCCATGGATTCGATGTTTGTTTACTGGCTTCATATAATTCAGAAAACACTAGTTTTCTCGAAGCTTCTTGTTCATATCTCTCATCAAAAGGTGTTATTCGATAATGTCTATCTAGCATACCTCCCGCTAACCCGAGTGAGCATTCAAATATTTGTCCTACATTCATTCGTGAAGGTACCCCTAATGGATTGAAGACCATATCAACGGGTCTTCCGTCTTGCAAATAAGGCATATCCTGTCTAGACAAAATCTTTGAAACGATACCTTTATTTCCATGTCTCCCGGCCACTTTATCGCCTACTTGAATTTCACGTTTCTGTAAAATATATATACGAATCGTTTCTGGATTATAACCGGAACCCCCCTTTTTTTGGATCCATCTCACATCAATAACTCGACCCCTACTGCCTATAGGTAGTTTTAGACAAGTTTCCTTTGAGGTGGATACCTGAATGCCAAGTATAGCTCGTAATAATCTATCTTCCGGGGAATAAGAGGATTCTTTCGCCATTTGAGGCGTTAGTTTACCCACTAAAATATCGCCCGTCTCTACCCACGACCCTAGGATCACAATTCCATTTTTGTCTAAATTTCGGAGTAAATGGGCTTCGAGGTGTGGAATTTTATTAGTGATTCTTTCAGAACCATAGCTTGTCATATAAGTCTGAATTTCATATTTCCGTATGTGAAAAGAAGTATAAATATCTTCATAGACCAGACGCTCACTAATGAGTACAGCATCTTCAGAATTGTAACCTTCCCATGGCATATAAGTTATATATACGTTTTTTCCAAAAGCTAGTTCGCCGCCAACTGTAGCAGCACCATCCGCTAAAATTTGTCCCTTTTTTATGCATTTACCTCGCTGAACCTGAGGTTTTTGATGCATGCAAGTATTTTTGTTGGAACGTTGATATATAGTTAATGGAATGCTTAGAGTATCTCCATTACCAAATAAAAATATCTTGTCAGTATCGGTATAAATGATGTTTCCCTCGTGTTCGGCTATAGCGGAAACCCCTGAATCTAAAGCTACTTGGCGTTCCAATCCAGTTCCAACAATGCATTTTTCGGACCGAGAAAGTGGAACTGCTTGACGTTGCATATTAGAACTCATTAAAGCTCGATTCGCATCATTATGTTCGATAAAAGGAATGAGAGAAGCTCCAATAGAAAAATATTGGAAGGGAAAAATACTTCGAAGATGAACCTGTTCCCATGCAATCGTAAGAAATTCTTGACGGTATCGGGCTGGAACAATCTGTTCCTCCTGAATATCTCGATTAAGTGCCAAAGAATTTCCTGTTGCTACCATATAATATTCATCTCTACTTGGTGATAAATAAAGCATGCATATTCTTTTCGATCTCTGAGAGATTTCATAAAATGGACTTTCTATAGACCCCCAACTACCAATCCTCGCATGAATTGCTAGAGATCCAATAAGTCCAACATTGATTCCTTCAGACGTGTCAATTGGACAAATGCGTCCATAGTGACTAGGGTGGATATCTCGTATCCGAAAACTAGCAGTCCGCCCTGTCAATCCTCCAGGGCCCAAATAACTCAATTTTCTCCCATGAACTATTTGGGTCAATGGATTGGTTTGATCCAAAACTTGAGATAATGGATGTAATCCAAAAAAAGATTCATAAGTAGTTGTTAATGGAGTTGAAGTCACCAAATTCTGAGGAGTCGGTATCAATTTATGTCTAATTGCTCCACATATAGTTCCTCTAACCATATTTTCTAAACGAGCCAGAGCCAATCCAAATTGATCTTGTAATAGATCTGCTACGGAACGAATACGTTTATTTTTCAAATGATTTATATCGTCAAGTATGCCCATTCCTAATTTCATTCCAATCAAATGATCCGTAGCTGTCAATATATCTCGCGGTAACAAAAATGTATTGTTCTGAGGTATATCAAGATTCAGTTTTTGGTTCATATTTCGTCGACCAATCCTTCCCAATTCACACCTTTGTTGAAAAATTTTTTTTTGTAATTCTTTACATAAAGATTCAGAAAATACTGGGTCTCCACCAACACAAGCAAATTGTCGATAAAACTCCAAAATGGCATTTTCTTTTGACCCTATTTTTTTTTTATCCTTATCATTTAGGAAAGACACGAAAATTTCAGGATAACAAGCATTCTCTAGAATTTCATTTAAATTCGAACCCATAGCTGATGATAGAACTAGAATAGATATTTTCTGTTTCCTACTCACACGAGCCCATATCCTTGCTTTTCTATCAATCTCTAATTCTAATCTCCCCCCCCAATCTGATATTATGGTGCCAGTATACACCGAAATTCCGTTAGGGTCCAATTCTGAACGGTAATAGATACCGGGGCTTTGCAATATTTGATTGATTAGAATTCTGTATATTCCATTTACTATAGAAGTTCCCAGAGAATTCATTAGAGGAATGTTTCCAACAAAAATAGTTTGTTCTTGTATGTCCCTACAACTTTTCCAAATTAATCCCGCGGATACATATAATTCAGCAGAATATGTAAGCGATTCATATACAGCATCTTTTTCGTTTATCAAGGGTTCTAATAATTGATATGTTTCTACAAATAATTGAAATTCAATTTCTTGATCTGTATCCTCCATTTTTGGAAACTTAAAAAGCCCTTCTGTTAAGCCCCGATCAATGAACCTACAAAACCCTTCAAATTGTATCTGATTCAATCCAGGTAGTGTAGACATTCCTTCATTTCCACTCCCAAGCATTTTGAATTTCCCCGTGAATTTTATAGAAAAATATTCCACGATTTGCTGTCATTCTTCATCAAATTACATAAATCAATTTAGCAATAATGGAATTTCTGTTCTTTTTACTGAATTACATGAAATTTTACCTAACCCCGTGTACGAAATACCTATTATGAAAAGAGGAATAAATAAAATAGAATTTGATACTCAAAGGAATTTGCAACAAAACAAACAGATAGAATCGAAATTCTAATCTAAAAATGGAAATGAATTGAAAAATTCGACCTGGATTTCAAGGTTTTTTTAAGGAATAGCAAAACAAAAATGCATTCCATTTCTATCATTATTATGATATTACATATTCCAATTCAATTTGATACCATAAAAAAATGAATTCGGGATTTGTTCTGCTCAATGAGATAAGGATCTAATCTAATAATCCGAAATAATATATAATTCAATTTTTTAACACTTAACCTTTTCTATTGTTCAAAAAAGAATTCGAATTTGCAAAGAAGAGAGATATTTTTAACTATTTTTTTTTGGAGAATACGACTAGAGTGTGTAATAAGGCTTGTATTTTTTAAACATGTCTTGGATTTATTTAACATATATAGATCTAACTCCAGCTATAGTTAGCTATCTATATATATAGATATATGGATAAGATAATAGATATATGGATAAGATACCCGATTAGATAATATCTGTGTAACAATTCCAATTTATGTTCTAGGGTTTACATATACTGACAGTTGCTGTTATAATTGGAATGGAGAAAGTTTTTTTCAATAAAAAAAGCAATATTGGTTGGTTATGTATCCATTTTTATTTTCTTATCTCATTAAGAAAATAAGAAAAAAACCATTTGCGATTCAAATATTCAAGAATCATTCATAAATTAATAGTTAACGGTTGCAATTTGTCCCGAGATTTTTTTCTTTTGTGACAGAAGGTGTAAGCTTGTTTTTTTTTCATTTCAATAGAAAAAAGGGGGGGGGTATTCTCATATACTTCATATATATATTGGCGGCATGGCCGAGTGGTAAGGCGGGGGACTGCAAATCCTTTTTCCCCAGTTCAAATCCGGGTGTCGCCTGATCGACAAGAGATTTGAAATATTGTATTCCATTTTTTTTATAGAAAACTTTTTTTTCCAACAGAAGCAAACGAGGGAAAGGGAGTCTTGAAACTTCTTTGGTTCTAAATTCTAAGCATCAGGAGGTTTGTTTGTTCTAAAAAATGCTGTAAATCTTTTCGTCTCGGATTCAAGGAAAGATTCTAGTAGTGAAAAGGAATCAATAAATTTGGAAATGGTAGTTCTTTCACTACATAACTATTGTAGTGTCCGTCGCCTGACTGGGTCTTGAATTAGATTGGATAAGGATAAGTTGGATAGGGAATAGAATTCCATTTTTAGTTGGAGAAGGGGAGGAAGAAAAACCCTGTATACAGACTGATGTAAAGTATATGAGCGCTTCTGCATTTAATCAATATTAGTTAGATTAGTTAGATTGAATAGTTAATTTAGCTAATTCGCTTTCTTTATATTTATATATATATAAATTTATATATATATGTATACTCTCTCTATATATATACTAATTTAATCTATTATATATTCTAATAAAATTCAATTTATTTTGGATTCTAATAGAAAATAGAATCCAAAATAAAAAAAGAAAATCTTTCTCTAACCTCTAGTAAAAAAAAAAATTATAGGCAAGCTATCTTCCTATTATTTTAGAGAACGAATCGGGAGACGTTAAGCGATTATTTCAAATAGAAATAAGAGTATAAGTATGCAAAGTAATCTGTCTTGATTCTTTTTTTTACTTAATGAAATTACTTAATGAAATGGGGGGATAAAACATAAGTCTTATTATTCCTACCTGTTAGTAACATTTATTTACTTAAAACTTCCAAGGATGTTTCCGGATATTTTGTTTATGCTTAATGTTTTCCGATTTTACTAAAAATCATATCATATAAAAGAACTTGTTAGATGTTCTAATAGAATGGATTCTAGTTTTTCGTCAATGGTGTTAGTCCAGAATCCTTTTTTTGACTCTGTACCAGCAATTCCACTATTATTATAGTATTCTAGTATTTTTAGTGAATAATACAAAAGAAAATAATACAAGAAAAATTTTGGAACAATAATAAAAAAATTCCTTCATATTGATAGAGAAGAGATAGGAGACAAAATTTACATGGATATAGTAAGTCTTGCTTGGGCTGCTTTAATGGTAGTTTTTTCATTTTCCCTTTCCCTCGTAGTGTGGGGAAGAAGTGGACTATAAGGGTATTAATAATTGAATGAAAGTATTTAATTTATACTAATTAATTGAATTCAAATAGAAAATATATCTGCATTTCAGAGTTCTATTATATTCTAGTAGTGTAATGTATTCTATAGTATAATATAGAAATGGAAAATAAGGGACCGTGTAACTCCCATTCCTACTTTTTTGACCCCCTTCTTTTTTTTAATATGATACCGGGATTGTAAAAATAATCCGAAATCTAAAAAAAAATTTTGGCGCAATTCTAGAAAATCCAGATAGTAGAAATAGATTTGATTTCTACTATCTGGATTTTCTAGAATTGCGCTGATTGTAGTCCGATCCTTTTTTTTTTTTTAAGACTAAGACCCCAAATTAAAAACCTTTTTCATTTTTTTATTCAATCATAGATTACATTGATAAAAATGAAAAAGGTTTTTTTAAGTTAAATTAGTCACTTTTACTTACCGTTTTTACGTAAATTATAAGTAAAAAGGCAGTAGGAACTAGAATAAACAGTGCAGTAGCAATAAATGCGAGAATATTTATTTCCATAATCTCTATTATGTTTTATTTCTCTTAAATTTCCAATAAAAAATTCGGGATTGAATCCCATAGAGATGATAAGTCTTTCATCGATAAGTTCAACAATGGTATAAATTCGATTTCGAGGATATCAAATCGGATCGATATCATGAATAACAATATCTGAGCTATCAAATCGACTCATCGTCGAGAATGAAATAGTATAACATAGGAAGATCTTTTACCAAATAAAAAAAAAATTATTTTGGATGCAATTCAAAATTTCTTTTCCTTCCTTTTCTTTTTTCGTCGAAACCTTTACCTTAAGCGAAAAAAGAAAAAAAAAGCAGGAGGGATCCCTATTATGAATAAGATTTTGATTATTATTTTTATTCCCTTTCACACAAAAAATGAATTGATGTCTTTTTTATTGGATTTGTATCCATCGGGACTGACGGGGCTCGAACCCGCAGCTTCCGCCTTGACAGGGCGGTGCTCTGACCAATTGAACTACAATCCCAGGGAAAAGAGTGTACAGCATACATGGTTTCTTTCAAACCCTTTCTTTTTCTATTTCGGATTCGAACCATTTTGCTGTAAATGAAAGAGGCGGATTTTTGTATATATTGAAATCTATATCGATATGCACTTTAGTGAGATCGACACAGATTACTCGTAATCCGTTTGTTATTTCCAAATGTATTGAAAATGGAATCAATAAACAAAAAAAGTCTTTTTTTGTTTATTGAAACCTTTTCCTTATATTTTCTATTTACAGATCTTGATATGAATCTAGATTATTAGCAAGATCCGAATTTGTGGAAATATGTAATACAGAAAGAAATAAATAAATAGCGTTAGGGATGTTTCATATTTGGATTCTTCCGCATCAGAGCACATCAGTCATTTCCGGAGAACAATAAATGGGTTATATAATTTCATAGTGGATCGGCAAATTCTTGGGCCGAGCTGGATTTGAACCAGCGTAGACATATTGCCAACGAATTTACAGTCCGTCCCCATTAACCGCTCGGGCATCGACCCAGGAACAGGAAGAATCCATTTCAGTTTTTATTGAAAATTCATGATCAACTTCCTTTCATAGCACCCTACCCCCAGGGGAAGTCGAATCCCCGCTGCCTCCTTGAAAGAGAGATGTCCTGAACCACTAGACGATGGGGGCATACTTGCCCGACCGCCATTATACTACGTTCATAGTATGAATAGTTTTTTGAAATTGTCAATATAATGATATGATGATTCGATCAAAAGGATTTTTCCATCTTTCAGAATTCCGTAGAATTTTGTGATTCATCATTTAGATTTCGAAATTGTTTATTTTTATTTCAGTCGTTAATAAAAAAAGAAACAAATAAGTAATGCAAAAGAAAGTCAAATAAAGATAAAATCCTTTACGGGAATGATTGGTTTGTTGGAAAGGACGGGGGTTAAAACTTCATTTCTTTCACTGTCATTCATTACTAAGATTCGATAGGTATATTTATATCTCATACTAAGACGGGAAATAAAAAAACGAGAATCAATCTGGAAATCGGGTAAGAAGGATAGAGATCAACACGTTTTTGAAAAAAGTTTTTGAACAAAATGAGAATTTGGTTTAGGGACAGGACAAATTGAATCCATTTATCAATGATTCGATGAAATATTTGAATTGGTGAGTACATTTATGTATCAATGAAATGAATTTGGTGTTATGATGAGGATGACTTCAAGAATCCATTTTGAAATAATTCATTCCATTGATATTGATCAAATCCAATATTAATAAACTTTTTTTTAACTGTATTCTATTCACTAGTTAAATCCAATTTTTTGTTCTTTGATGAGTTGTTATGCAAATAATATATATTTATTGAATATATATATTTATTGATGTACATATATTAGAATTCCATTTATATAATAAGTATATGCAGTAACAAATAGATGTACTAGTCATATTGGCTAGTTCCTTATTTAGGAATTGAATCAAATGGGGCCCTTTTAACTCAGTGGTAGAGTAACGCCATGGTAAGGCGTAAGTCATCGGTTCAAATCCGATAAGGGGCTTTTTACTTTTTCAGAAAAAAACCATTTTTCTGAAAAAAAAGTAGTATTCATATTTAAAAGAAGAATAGAAATATTGTTGATATTTGTAGTAAGTTTCTATTTGTAATAAAAAAATGAAGTAATCATAGAATTTAATTAGAAAATGGAATTATGAATTCGAAGAAGTTATCATTATCATTCTAATGAATTCTAATATAGTAAAGAAAGTAATTCTAATTAAAAAGTGGAAAATTATTAAAAAAAGGGAAAGATTAAAAAAAGTAAGTGGACCTAACCCATTGAATCATACCTATATCTACTATTATGATATTCAAATTTGATAAAGATGAAATTCGAACAATGATTTTTTGGATTTTCTTTTTAATACTTTTTTGTTTGGTTTAAACTCCCTAAGAATCTCTCGATATTTCCAATTAAATCTTCTTTTTCCTGAAGGTCCTATAGAAAAAAATTGCTATGCCCTTTCTTCACTCAGAAGAACCTATTCCAAGTTCCAACAAACAAGTCATTTTTATTAATTTGAAACATCTTTTTTCCGAATACAAAAAAATCCATTTACATTTCTATTATTTCTATAAGATAGAATCCATTTTATAGAAATAATAGAAAAAAAATACATTAAATTATGTCTTCGCATATCAAATATTTTCTTTTCATATCGATGCGTACGATATTTTTCCAACAATTCATGTATGTGAGAAAAAAACTTTCACTTACCGTTTTTTCTTTTTATTAATTATTTAAAAAGAAATTAAATACAATATTAAATAATCTTACAGACGAATAAAAAGAAATAAAGT